TTACAGTAGACAAAAAATCCTTCTTCTTTTTGAAGCCACCCAATCAAAAAGCCTCCAATTCTCAACTTAAAGGAGAATAGAAGAAATCATACTTTCATACAATATCTTAATTGAATTCTATGTAATGATCAATGAATTGAGTTGAATTCTATATCTATATGTATCAACATCCTACTACCCATATATTCTATAGATATATAGATATTTGAACTGGAGTTGACAAACAACCAATACCAATTTTATTGTTTAATAGTTTATATTATAAATTGAAATGGGGCGTGGCCAAGTGGTAAGGCAACGGGTTTTGGTCCCGCTATTCGGAGGTTCGAATCCTTCCGTCCCAGAGGACTTTTATGCTATTGCTACATTATTCCTATTATTGCTATAGATAATGGAGTGATGAGGAGTAAATCAGTATTAATGTGAATATCTGTTCGAATCTCATTAATAAATGATAAAGTTCCATTTTTTATGTTATGGAGCCAATGTCCTTTTTTATTTCATTTTTTTAGGTATTTCATGGTTGATTCTAATGAAAACTTGGAAACCTATGAAACGATTGAGGCGGGGATAATTTATCCTATTCCTTTTATTACAAGATTTTATTATTGAAATATTACGCAACCCTATCCATATGTTAAATAAAATACATATAAAATAAGGAACTATTCCGCTTATATGGTATATATGTATCGTTCTATTTCAATGCGAATAATTTTTATATTATTCTTTTCGTAATCAGATGAAAAGAATAAAGATTCAAATCTTTACTTATATCATTTCATTTTTTGATCCACTTTGGAAAAAAATTGGATTATTTCTTCTTTATCTTTGATCGATCTATTTATCTATATTAAAATCAGTTATGAGTCAAGGAAAGACTTATCGGATTAAACGTGCTGCTTATTGGCGAATTTTCTTCAAAGAAGATAGTATTTCTAAATAGGAAACTTTTTCAATTAGAGATATTTTTTATTAATAAATACTTTAGTAATTAGTAATAATTACTATGTAATAATTTAATAATTAATATTAATAATTCCTTGTCAGTTGAATCTTTGGTACTGAAAAAGTAGGAAATAGGTTAATCTATCCTATTTAGTCACTTGAAGATGCAGGGTCAATAAGTTATTTGTTTATATATATAGTTATAATTATATCTTCTTTCTACTATTATTTTCTATTATATAGATACTTTTTTTTTATGTATGTTAGAATATTTTTATGGATGTTAAAGATCTTGTTTTGCTAAGACTTTTTCATAAAAATCGTTCCACATACACATATCTTAAATAAAAAAAAAAGAAAAAGTCTAGATTAGGATGTCTATGTACAACTGAACCAATGACTATTCACGATTCCATAATTGAATCAATTCCATACTGGTTCCAAATTAGAGGAATGTAATGTTAAAACTTCGTTTGAAACGATGTGGTAGAAAGCAACGTGTGACTTGAAGGATACGGTCCGTTGTGGATTTTTTTATATCCACCATTTTATTTTCGATTTACCGAGGAATGAAGGTGCTCTTGTCTCGACATCGTTTGTTCTGTTACACCCGAATCCTTCGTTTTTTTGGGGGGTTGTAAATAGTCTACGATGGAGTTCGAGTCGAAAAGTTGAAAGGATTCATTACTTTCTGGGGGGCAAGGATCTAGGGTTAATGCCAATCAATCAATTGGAACAACTTCGTAAACGGATCTTCTATGATATAATATATATATAAATAAAAAATAAAAAGGATCCAATCCAATTTCAACAAGTTTTGTTTTTGAATTGATCAAACTTTTTCGATTCAAAGTGTATTACGCGGTAATCAACTGTCCATCGGATTCTTTGATAGAAAGAAATCAAAGTTCAAATCAAATATCAAATCAAAGGGTATGTTGCTGCCATTTTGAAAGTATTACGAAGCGCCGAAGTAATGCCTAAACCCAATGATTTAAAATAAATAGTAAAGGATGCAAGAACAAGTAAACCCATTTTAATTGTCTCGATAATCTCAATAACTTGGATCATCCAAATCTCATTTTAAACGAGACAAAAAAGAGGGTAAAGACCACTCAATAAATGAAATTGACTAAAGAGAAGAATTTCCTTTTGAGCTATTTGATAGTTATTCAACTTGAGTTATGAGTACAAATGGTTTCTTTTCAATTTTTAGGAAGGACAAAAAACGACTGAAATTAAAGTATAATTGATTTTCTAGGTTCATTTGTCATTTAATTTATTGGAATAGAATTCCATACATAGACAAAACTTCGAATCAAATCATTTTTTCTCGAGCCGTACGAGGAGAAAACTTCCTATACGGTTCTAGGGGGAGGGTATTGTTCATCTACATCTATCCCAATGAGCTGTCTATCGAATCGTTGCAATTGATGTTCGATCCCGAAGAGAAGGAAAAGATCTTAGAAAAGTTGGGTTTTATGATCCAATGAATAATCAAACTTATTTAAATGTTACTGCTATTCTATACTTCCTTGAAAGGGGCGCTCAACCTACAGGAACTGTTCAGAATCTTTTAAAGAAAGCGGAAGTTTTTAAAGAACTTCCGTCTAATTAAACGAAATTCAATTAAATTTAAAGAAATATCAAGGGGGGGTAGCGACTTATATATAACTTTGTATAATTTTTCTTTACTAGTTTTTTTGACCCCCCACCCCTTCCTGCTCGATTCGTATCTATTTTTCATTCCTTCCGTCGAATCCGATGGTGATGGTCTAGAACGACAAAACGTTAGTTTATTGATTAAAAAATTCGGGCATCTTCCTCAATTGTGCAATTTTCATTACAACTCGACTAACCAATAAGGAATCAAGCCTACTTATTCCACTTAGATTGATGAAATACAATATGGACCAAAAAATCCGTATTTTTTTTCAATTCTTCCTTATTTATTATTCCATTTCTACTTTTTTGTATCTCTGTAGATTAGGTATGTAGTGCCAATCAAAGACAATTTTTAATATTATTGCATTGAAGTTATTTAAATTTCAAAAAATATTTTAATAGTGTTCTCTTTTGTTTTTTTCCACTATATTCTTTTCTCAAAATTGAGAATATTGACAACAGTGTATTGAACAAATATAATTCATCGTGATAAGTGAAGTGGGTCTATTTGGTTCTGTCCATTTACTTTAAACTAACTCGTTTGAGAATTATTTTTTTTTTCCTTTTATCTGAGAATTTCTTGTATGTTGATCTAATCAATTAATTTTTCTGTTTCGAATCCATTAGAAAATATGTTCTTTTTTTAGATTTGTTAGCTCAATGATTTGATTAGCCCGTAGAATCTCTTTTCTTTATTATTGAAATTGCATTTCATTGATGTATCTATATACCCTTTGTTGAGATTATGTTTAATCCATATTTTCTTCGGGTTGCTAACTCAACGGTAGAGTACTCGGCTTTTAAGTGCGGCTAGAATCTTTTACACATTTGGATGAAGTGAGGAATTCGTCCATACCATTGGTAAAGTTTGGAAGACCCCGACTGATCCTGAAAGGGAATAGACGGAAAAAAGAGCATGTCGTATCAATGGAGAGTTCTGAGGATATTTCATTCTTATCGGATCGGTACAAAACCTTGTTCGAATTCGTGGAACGGAACGAGTTTGGTCGAATGAATAAATGGATAGGGCCCTATGGCTTCAATTAATTATCAGAAAGAAAAAGGAACCAGCTTCTGTTCTAACTTTGAATAAGTTCCCGATCTAATTAGACGTTACAAATAGATTAGTACCTCATACGGGAAGGACTTCTCCCCATGAGGGGATTCTATATTTTTTTAATGAATCCTAACTATTTATATTCTTATTATGTAATCGAGGTGTGTGTGTAAAAGAAGAAGTATATTGATAAAGAAAGTTTTTTCCGAAATCAAAAGAGCGATTAGGTTTAAAAGATAAAGGATTTCTAACCATCTTGTTATCCTATAACATATACGAATTAAATGAAATGGAAAAAAAAGAGAGGGTAGAGAATCTGTTGATAAGTTTACTTGTCTCCGGGTATCTATTCTTACTATAATACCCTGTTTTGACTGTATTGCACTATGTCTTATTTGATAACCCTCAAAATTTTCTACCCTTTTGCTCAAATTGAAATTCAAATGGAGGAAATCAAAAGATATTTACAGCTAGAGAGATTTCAACAACATGACTTCCTATATCCACTTATCTTTCAGGAGTATATTTATGCATTTGCTCACGATCACGGTTTCAATAGATCAATCTTTTCGGCAAATCCGGGTTATGACAATAAATACAGTTTACTGATTGTGAAACGGTTAATTACTCGAATGTATCAACAGAATTATTTGATTATTTCTCCTAATGATTCTAATCAAAATTCCTTTTTGGGACGAAAAAATAATTTGTATTCTCAAATCATATCAGAGGGGTTGGGAGTTATTGTGGAAATTCCATTTTATCTACGATTCTCTCTAGAAGGGAAAAAGAAAAAGATAGTAAAATCTCAAAATTTACGATCGATTCATTCAATATTTCCCTTTTTAGAGGACAATTTTTCACATTGCAATTTTGTCTTAGATATATTCATCCCCCATCCTGTCCATGTGGAAATCTTGGTTCAAACTCTTCGCTATTGGGTAAAAGATGCCTATTCTTTGCATTTATTACGATTCTTTCTCAACGAGCATTGTAATTGGAATAGTTTTATTACTCGAAAGAAAGTAAGTTCCTCTTTTTCAAAAAAAAATAGCAGATTACTCTTATTCTTATATAATTCTTATGTATGTGAATACGAATCCATTTTCGTCTTTCTACGTAACCAATCTTCTCATTTACGATCAACATCTTGTGAAGTTCTTCTTGAACGAATCTATTTCTATCTAAAAATAGAACGTCTTGTGAACGTGTTTGTTAAGGTTAGCAATTTTCAGATGAACCCACGGTTGGTCAAGGAATCTTGCATGCATTATGTTAGGTATCAAAGAAAATCTATTTTGGCTTTAAAAGGGACGTCTCTTTTTATGAA